AATAGGAATATTCGGTGATTCAAGAAGTGACTTTTCATTATTCCTAAATTCATACTAATGAAAATTGACTAAACAAATGTCCAATTTTATAACTAAGTATAATGATAATGTATTATCCAGTTAGTTACTTTTTTTATTACAAATAAAAATACAATTCTCCCATCAAATATGAATACTAGATTGGGGTTTTACAAAGCCCCTTATCGGATTTGAACCGATGACTTACGCCTTACCATGGCGTTACTCTACCACTGAGTTAAAAGGGCCTTTTTTATTTAATTCCGGAATTATTCACTATATGGATAAAATATCTATATGTACATATATTATAAACATAAGTATATATGCATTAAGTACGTGCAGTAGCTACATAGTGTCTAGCGGCTCATTGTTGAATAATAAAATGGATTTACCTAGGAAGTTCTAGGAGAAAATGCAATGAATTGTTTCAAGACCGACTCGAATTGCTTTTTTCTTTTATTGAATTGATCCCACCAGAACAAAATTCACTTGATTGCTACATGTACATACACCTAGCAATTCAACATAAAATTCAAGATATTTCATCGAATCATGGAATGAAGAGATTCCACCTGTCTCCTGAACTAAATTCTTGGAGAAAAAATCCTCCTCTTCTACTAGCTTCTACTAGATTTCTAATGTCGATTCTAATGAATAATTCGTCAATGACGAATAAAAAACAATTCTATGCAATTCCGGAAGGGGGAAAGATCCCTCGGATAGAATCATTCGATTATATTGACAATTTCAAAAAACTGATCATACTATGATCATAGTATGATGGCCGTTGGTCAAGCAGGCCCCCATCGTCTAGTGGTTTAGGACATCTCTCTTTCAAGGAGGCAGCGGGGATTCGAATTCCCCTGGGGGTAGGGTACTACGAAAGGAAGTTGATCATGGATTACCAATAAGTCGAAAATGGATTCTTCCTGGGTCGATGCCCGAGCGGTTAATGGGGACGGACTGTAAATTCGTTGGCAATATGTCTACGCTGGTTCAAATCCAGCTCGGCCCAATAATTCGCCAATCCGCCATGAGATGATATAACCCCCTTTGTACTTCAGAAATACCCGATCCGGAGATAAAAACAAATCAAATTTTCTGCTAGATCCCGTATTTCCCTGGGATTGTAGTTCAATTGGTCAGAGCACCGCCCTGTCAAGGCGGAAGCTGCGGGTTCGAGCCCCGTCAGTCCCGACGGATCCAATAAATATATCAAAAAATCTCTCCCTTTTTATGAAGGGGAACGGGAGAAGAATTCCATTGTCAAAGCAAAGGGTAAATCCTTATTTCTTTTTTCATTTAGCTTTTATTCTTTGTTTGGGTTTGTAACTATGTGACGACTGAAAGTGGAAGAGCTATTTGATGAGACTTCATCAGATGATTGTACAATAAAATAAGGAACTAGATAGATTAGAGAGAAAAAAAAAAGAACAGATAATAAAAAATGATAAATAAAGAAAGGAATTTTGGATTAGGTCAGCAATCCAAGTTTGGGGCGGTATGGATAAAAGAACTTCCTATGTTATACTATTCAATTCTCGACGACGAATTGATTTGATAGTTCAGATATTGTTATTCATGATATTGATCTGATTCAAGATCATCGAGAGGTAATATTCATTCATTGAATTTACAGGCCAAAGATTTATCATCTCTATGGGATTAAATCCCGAGTTATTGCAAAGTAAAAAACCGATGAGATTATGGAAGTAAATATTCTTGCATTTATTGCTACTGCACTATTTATTCTAGTTCCTACCGCTTTTCTACTTATCATTTATGTAAAAACAGTCAGTCAAAACGATTAATTATTAACTAATTTGAATGAAACTTGACTTCTGAATTCTTAGCCAAAATTGACGAAATAAAATGAAAAAGATTCCAATTTTATGTCTTAAATGAAATGAGTGGACTAGAATCGGCAGTATTCTAATAGATAGATAGTATGGTAGAAAGAAATAGATGAATCTTTCTACCATACTATTTATTAGTTAGATTGTTGTTATAAAGGTTATAAAGCTGCCCCCTGGAATAAAATAAAGATAGAGGCTGCATTTGATATGGATCTATATATCAATCTACAATATTATCTTGATATATGTGAATATCCATTCCATATATGGGATTGACATAGCATCCAATTCCAGTTATTTGCTATATCTATTTGTTCTGATCAATCTGAATTATTCCTATGTCTTATAGTTTGAATTACTATATTTTTGATTTCCAATATGAATCTCGGTATCTATTGAGAGAATCAAATCAATGAAGCAAAAGCGATAGATATAGGCATATTCAAAAAATCACGTAGTAATCTTTTTTTTTTAACATTCCCAAGAAGTAAACCATTGATAGTAGTTCCACGGGCATCGAAAAGGAAGAGTAAACCTCACTCATTTTTAACGCCTGAACCATGATATGAAATAAGTCGATAAAGTATAATAAATAAAATTTAAAAAATTCGAAATCGGTAAAT